CAATTCCGTCATAGAGATAGGGGACATAATTCACATGGATATAGTAAGTCTCGCTTGGGCTGCTTTAATGGTAGTCTTTACATTTTCCCTTTCACTTGTAGTATGGGGAAGAAGTGGACTCTAGAGTTACTACTAATAAAGTTGAGGAATCAAACTGTATCAATTATTTTATAGATCGTTTTGCAACGCGTTTTGAACTTTTTCAAATAAAAATATCTTCATTTCCAAATTCCATTGGATTCTAGTAGAGTAATGTATGATATGACTAATACTCTTTCAATCAAAGAGATATTTCAATGATTCCCATGTTTGTATTTCGAAAGGAAAGGGATACAGATGATAGGAAATTCATTCCAACCTAATTCTTCTGAAATTTTCTAACGGGCTTTTACCAGAATTAGAATTATAGATGGATACTGAGGAAGACCCGACCCCTTTTTTTTTTTGATTTGATTTTTTTCTTTCCCTCTTTACTGTTCAAAGAGGAAGTCGTTTTGGTAAATGTATACCCACTTTCTATGAGAAAGAAAACAATATAGACATAGCATAGTGGTTGGCTAACAAGATACTATGCATAATAAGATCTTGACTTGGGCGAGTCACATATTTATTGCGCACTTACCGCTTGTTTTATTAGATTTTAAAAATTTTTGATACTTTATCAACCCATTTCATATCATGGTTCAAGCGTTAAAATCGGCGAGGTTTACTATTTATTTTATTTCTTTTCGAAATATGAAGAAGTGCCCATAGAACTCCTGTCAATGGCTCAATCAATTATTTCTTCGAAATGCTAAAAAAACAGATTACTACATGTTTTTCTTAAGATATGCCCATAATGCTTTTTCTTGATTCTTTCGATAGATCCCGAAATTCATATTGGATGGAAATAATAAAAAATCTAGGAATTAGAACTCTAAGAGTAAGACGATTATTTCAGAGTGATCGGAACAAATAGATGTATCAAAGAAATCAAATTTGATGCTATGTCCATTCCATATATGAAATTTATATCTACATATATGAAGATAATATTGGAGATTGATCTATATTAAGCCTTTCTCTTTATTGTAAAGTACAACTTTACAACTTTATACACTACAATAACACTAATAGATAGTATGGTAGAAAGAAAGATTTCATCTATTTCTTTCTTACCATACTATCGGATCTCATAGAGCCAATTATAGTCCGCTCATTTCATTTAAGACGCGAAATTGGAATCCTTTTCGTTTTATTTCTTCAATCATTGATAAGAACTCAGAAATCAAGTTTCATTCAAATTAATTAATCATTTTGACTAACTGTTTTTACGTAAATGATAAGTAGAAAAGCAGTAGGAACTAGAATGAACAGTGCAGTAGCAATAAATGCAAGAATATTTACTTCCATAATCTCATCTTTTTTTTACTTCACAATAACTCGGGATTTAATCCCATAGAGATAATAAATCTTTCGCCTGTAAATTCAATGAATGAATTACTTCTCGATGATCTTGAATCGGATCAATATCATGAATAACAATATCTGTGCTATCAAATGAATTCGTCGTCGAGAATTGAATAGTATAACATAGGAAGATCTTTTATCCATACCGAATCCAAAATGGGATTCCTGAACCAATCAAAAATTCCTTGATTTATTATTATTTTTTCTTCTTTCTTTTCTATAACCTACCTTAGGTTTTCCTTGTACAATCATCTGATGAAGTATCATGTGACCGCCCTTTCATTTCCATTAGTAACAAACCCAAACAAACAATAGAAGCGAAATGGAAAAAGAAAGGAGTTAAGTTCTAAGCTCTGTTTTTTTTTTTTAATAATCTAATTTTCTTGGAAGACAAAGAAATGTGATAAAGATGAGTCCCGGTATAAAAGATCTAATATTCCATCAAATTCACTATTTTTTTAGGCTTTGTTCTTTCTTCGATGGGACCCCTAAAAAAATAGAAAAATAGGAAGGAAAAAAAAAACAAGGATCTCCTCTTGGGAATGAAATTCTGCTCCCTGTCCTCCCTTTCACAGAAAAGGGAGAGATGAATTGATGTATTTATTGGATCCTTCGGGACTGACGGGGCTCGAACCCGCAGCTTCCGCCTTGACAGGGCGGTGCTCTAACCAATTGAACTACAATCCCAGGGAAATAAGGGATTTAGCATAAATTTAAATTCTTTTTTATTCCTCTGTATCAGGTATTTCTCAAGGACAAGGGGGTTATACCATCTCATGGTAGATTGGCGAATTCTTGGGCATTATTGGGCCGAGCTGGATTTGAACCAGCGTAGACATATTGCCAACGAATTTACAGTCCGTCCCCATTAACCGCTCGGGCATCGACCCAGGAAGAATCCATTTTAGGCTTATTGGTAATCCATAATCAACTTCCTTTCGTATTACCCTACCCCCAGGGGAAGTCGAATCCCCGCTGCCTCCTTGAAAGAGAGATGTCCTGAACCACTAGACGATGGGGGCATACTTGCCCAACCGCCATCATACTATGA